ACAAGCAGATACAAAAGGCATTCAAATTCAAATTTCAGGTCGGATTGATGGAAAAGAGATTGCACGCGTTGAATGGATCCGAGAAGGCAGAGTTCCCCTACAAACCATTGTAGCTAAAATTGATTATTGTTCCTATAGTGCTCGAACTATCTATGGTGTGTTGGGGATAAAAATTTGGATATTTATCGACAAGGAATACTAAAATCTTACTTTTTAAAATGAAACCCCTCCATTCTTTTTATTTTTTTCAAAACCATCAATTAATTCTTTTAATTCTATAGGGTTAAATAAAAATTCGACTGACCTTTTGATAAAATTGCTATGCTTAGTGTGTGACTCGTTGGTTTTTTAGGGGGTTAGGATTAAACACGATTATCCCAGCTCCCCGGTATGAATAAATAAGTAGATAAATACTAACCACCTCATCACTTCGCATTATCTCAATTTAAAAAATCAGCCAAAATGTAATATAATGATCATACCTTTGTAGCGACTGAAATCTTTTTTGTTTCTGAAAAAAAGCTTTGTAAAAAAAAGATAGAAGAAAAATGTAGATAAACGGAAGGATGAGAGAATGAGAGAAAAAAATGATATAGAATTCCAGTAATGTAAGGTCGATAAGTCATCTTATAAATTATAAAGGGCAGTGTAATATAGCATGAATCAAGATTCATCTTAAGTAAATGACTCTTATTTTTCCTAGAGCAAAACAAAAAAATCAAGAGCTTCGAGCCAATAAAGACTTAGAAAATTGACTCAAGAACAACTTTCATGACGAGCTCCATTGTCAAATTCAGACCTAAGCATTAAGTAAGAAGCGATGGGAACGATGGAAGCTGTGAATGCAAAAGATTCTATGGAAAAGGAAATCTTACTGATTCACTGGTCGGGATGGCGGAACAAAGCCCAGATGAATTGATCTATTCTTCGAAGGTGTACAAAAAGTCTAAAAATTAAACAAAAGAGTAAATATTCGCCCGTGAAAATTGGATTTTTTTGAATCCTTTTATTCGCGAGGAGCCAGATGAGAAGAAATTCTCACGTCTGGTTCTGTAGTAGGGATGGAATTCAAAAACAAACATCAACTATAACCCCAAAAGAACCAGATTCCGTAAACAACATCGAGGAAGAACGAAGGGAATTTCTTATCGGGGGAATCGTATTTGTTTCGGTAAATATGCTCTTCAAGCGCTTGAACCTGCTTGGATCACATCCAGACAAATAGAAGCAGGTCGACGAGCAATGACACGAAATGTACGTCGTGGTGGAAAAATATGGGTACGAATATTTCCAGACAAACCAGTTACAATAAGACCCGCAGAAACACGTATGGGTTCGGGTAAAGGATCGCCCGAATATTGGGTAGCTGTTGTTAAACCAGGTCGAATACTTTATGAAATGAATGGAGTAACGGAAAATATAGCTAGACGAGCGATTTCAATAGCAGCGTCCAAAATGCCTATACGAACTCAATTCATTATTTCGGGATAAAAGTATAAAAAGAACAACTAACAAAAACGGTTCTTCATTATGAAAAATTTAAAAATTTTAGACAAAAAAATATTTCTTTTTTTTCTTTGTCCTTTGCATTGAAAGATAAAATTTTTAAATCGTATGATTCAACCTCAGACCCATTTAAATGTAGCCGATAACAGCGGGGCCCGAGAATTGATGTGTATTCGAATCATAGGCGCTAGCAATCGTCAATATGCTCATATTGGTGACATTATTGTTGCTGTGATCAAAGACGCAGTACCAAATATGCCCCTAGAAAGATCAGAAGTTGTCAGAGCTGTAATTGTACGTACTTGTAAAGAACTGAAACGAGACAACGGTATAATAATACAATATGATGACAATGCTGCAGTTGTTATTGATCAAGAAGGAAATCCAAGAGGAACTCGAATTTTTGGTGCGATCGCCCGTGAATTAAGAAAACTCAATTTTACTAAAATAGTTTCCTTAGCTCCCGAGGTATTCTAAAATTATTTTTAGAATAGGTTATTTGAAAAAGAAAATAGATTAAGAGATAGATTGTATCTCGCGCATATACCTTAAATTATTCATAAACAAAAAAACATGTTGATTATATCAAATAATGAGTTAATAAAAATTTTAGGCATAATGGGTAGAGACACTATTGCTGAGATATTAACCTCTATACGAAATGCTTATATGGATCAAAAAAGAGTGGTTCGAATAACATCGACTAATAGTACCGAAAATGTTGTAAAAATACTTTTACGAGAAGGTTTTATCGAAAATATGAGAAAACAGCGCGAAAAGCATAAAAATTTTTTGGTTTTAACACTGAGACACCGAAGGACTCGAAAAAAGCCCTATAGAAACCTTTTCAATTTAAACCGAATCAGTCGACCGGGTCTACGAATCTATTCTAACTATCAACAAATTCCTAGAATTTTAGGCGGGATGGGAATTGTAATTCTGTCCACTTCTCGAGGTATAATGACCGACCGAGAGGCTAGACTAGAAGGAATCGGCGGAGAAATTTTGTGTTCTATATGGTAATCTTTCTCATACACAAAATGTATCCGAGATTGATTCTTTGAAATTGTAAAAAAACTAAATAGAGTCAAAGTTGAAGTAAGTCGTTATGATTCAACCTGAGGGCGTATAATTTTTTGACTCCGCACCGCAACAAGGATTCGAAAAATTATATGGTTTGAACGCCCCTTTTGTGGGATAAGGGAATCAATATGAAAAATTATCAAGAAACTTATTGTCTTTAAAGAAGTAGATTCTGAAGTTGATTCAAATTTAAGATAAGGAATGACAAGTATGAAAATAAGAGCTTCTGTCCGTAAAATTTGTGAAAAGTGTCGATTAATCCGTAGGAGGGGACGACTTATCGTAATTTGTTCCAATCCGAAACATAAACAAAGACAGGGATAATCAGACTCGCTAAAGAAACTGATAATAAATAAGGAATTTTTTGTAACATGAAATGGATATATCCATAAATCTCTGACTGATATTTATGAAATGATAAAATATGGCAAAAGCTATACCACGAATCGGTTCACGTAGAAATGGACGTATGGGGTCGCGTAGGAGTGCACGTAGAATACCAAAAGGAGTTATTCATGTTCAAGCCAGTTTCAATAATACCATTATCACTATTACAGATGTACGGGGGCGGGTGGTTTCTTGGTCCTCTGCCGGTACTTGTGGATTCAAGGGGACGAAAAGAGGGACACCTTTTGCTGCTCAAACCGCGGCAGGAAATGCTATTCGTACAGTAGTCGATCAAGGTATGCAACGAGCAGAAGTCATGATAAAGGGTCCTGGTCTCGGAAGAGACGCAGCACTCCGAGCTATTCGGAGAAGTGGTATATTATTAACTTTTATACGGGATGTAACCCCTATGCCACATAATGGATGTAGACCCCCCAAAAAAAGACGAATATAGAAATTTACGTTAAAGGACTGTCAAGAGAAACAAGAGAAATAAACGATTCAATGATCAAATAATATTACTATGGTTCGAGAGAAAATAGCAGTATCTACTCGGACACGCCAGTGGAAGTGTGTTGAATCAAGAAAAGACAGTAAACGTCTTTATTATGGCCGCTTTGTTCTGTCTCCACTTATGAAAGGTCAAGCCGACACAATAGGAATTGCGCTGCGAAGAACTTTGCTTGGAGAAATAGAAGGAACATGTATCACACGTGTAAAATCTAATAAAGTGTCACATGAATATTCTACCGTAGTGGGTATTCAAGAATCAGTACATGAAATTTTAATGAATTTAAAAGAAATTGTATTAAAAAGTAATTTATATGGAACTTGTGACGCATCTATTTGTGTTAGAGGTCCTGGATATGTAACGGCTAAAGATATTGCCTTACCACCTTATGTAGAAATCATTGATAATACACAACATATAGCTAGTCTGACGGAATCGATCAATTTGTGTATTGGATTAGAAATCGAAAGAAATCGTGGATATCTTATCAAAACGCCACATAACTCTCAAGATGGAAGTTATCCTATAGATGCTATATTCATGCCTGTTCGAAATGCAAATCATAGTATTCATTCTTATGGGAATGGAAATCAAAAACAGGAGATACTTTTTCTCGAAATATGGACAAATGGAAGTTTAACTCCGAAAGAAGCACTTCATGAAGCCTCGCGGAATTTAATTGAGTTATTTATACCTTTTTTACATATGGAAGGAGAAAACTCACATTTAGAAAGCAATCAACCCATGGTTCCTTTATCCCCTTTTACTTTTCATGATAAATTAGTTAAAGTCATAAAAAAGAAAAAAGAAATAGCATTTAAGTCGATTTTTATTGACCAATTAGAATTGCCACCCAAGATCTATAATTTACTTAAAAGGTCAAATATATATACATTATTAGACCTTTTGAATAACAGGCACGAAGATCTTATGAAAATAGAGGATTTGCGCCTAGAAGATGTAAAACAGATATTAGTCAGTCTAGAAAAAGGGCATTTTTTTCTCGAAAATTTTTAATCCATTTTGTTTATTTTGTGTTTTTTTTTCAATGAAAATAACTTTTGAATCATTAGTAGAATTCATATATTTCATATATTCTAGATCGATTCAGGATTAAATTGACTAGACGTATCTAGGGCTAATTCGCTTTGAAGCGACTATTCCCTAGATACACGCGTCGTGTTAGTTCATCACAATTTTTTTTTTAAAAAAGACCTAAAGTTAGGGATTTATCAATAGGTAATGTTGCACCAATACCCAACCAAAGGGCAACCCCGGTACCAATCAAAAAAACAGTTGTCGCTACTGGACGACGAAATGGATTTTGAAATTTATTAACATTCTCTAAAAAAGGTACTGTTAACAATCCCGCAGGTACTGAAACCATTAGAAGAACACCTAAGAATTTATTGGGTACTGTACGAAGTATTTGAAATACAGGAAAGAAATACCATTCTGGTAATATTTCCAAGGGAGTTGCAAACGGATCTGCTGGTTCACCAATCATTGATGG